TTCCGCCACGGTTTGAGCCGCAAAGGGTGTCCCTCTTTTTGCACCCTTAAATCTACAAGTACCGGCAGAATCCCAAGAAACCACCTGACCTCCTACATCCGTAACAGTCACAATAGTATTGCGGAAACCTGCTTGAACATGAATAATGCCCTTTGGTATTTGACGTGCACTCTTACGCGAACTACTACGCCGATTTCGACGAAAACGCAATTTCGGTCTGGGGTAAGCCATATTTTATCATCTCATAAATCTGAGTCAGAGATATATGGATATATCCATTTCATGTCAAAAAAATCCTTCATTTTTTTTTGACATCAATCAAATCTTTTACAAAATTCCTTTTATTTAGAATAATTATCCTTGTCGTTGTTTATGTTTTAGGTTAGAACAATTTACTAAAACTCGTCTTCGTCTGCGGATCAGACGACATTTTTTACAAATTTTACGAACAGAGGCCTTTTTTTTCATATTTGTCACTCCTTACTTTACTAAAATTCCGAATCTATTTCTTGGAAGAAAATAAGTTTCTTTCAATTTTTAACCTCGAATTGTATTCTCATGGGAAGGTATTTTGAAGTTTAAAAACCACTTAGTCCTTTTAATCATCTGATGAATCATCTGAATTATCGCGGGGAAATCTATAAATTATACGACCTTTGGTTGCATCATAAGGGCTTACTTCAATTTTAACCCTATCTCCCAGTAGGATCCGTATAGAACCACGTCGTATCTTTCCTGAAATATAACCTAGAATCACTTTTTGATTATCTAAACGAACGTGGAACATAGCATTAGGGAATGCTTGAGTAATCACACCCTCAAAAATAATTTTTTTTTCTGTCATTCCAGAATCTCCTCAAAGTATAAACAAATATAGGAAAGAAAATGGATACTCTGCTCTTTCTCTCACAAATTATCAATTTTTTATCTAATTCGTAGATTACCATATATAACATAAAATTTCTCCACCAATTCTTTCTAGTCGAGCTTCCCTATCCGTCATTATACCTCGAGAGGTGGAAAGAATTACAATTCCCATTCCACCTAAAATTCTAGGAATTCGGTGATAGGTAGAATAAATTCGTAGACCAGGCCGACTTACTCTTTTTAAATTTAAACTATAAGGTCTTTTCCAATTTCTTCTATGTCGCAGAGTTAAAACCAAAAAAGATTTGTTTCTTTCTTGATGTTTTCTCACGTTTTCAATAAAGCCTTCTCGTAAAAGTATTTGAACAATTTTTTCGGTGATGTTAGTAGATTCTATTCGAACTCTTCCTTTTCTATTCATGTCAGCATTTCGTATAGAGGTGATTATATCAGCAATAGTGTCGCTACTCATGATAAACTAAAATCAGTGGTGTCCCCGAATTTTTATATAATCAACATGTTTTTTTTTATTAGTTTCTTTTTTTTTTATGAATTTTCAATCAAAAAAAAAAAAATTCAAAACGAAAGGTCTATACGTGATACACAATCTACTATATTCATTCAAATATCCTACTTATCATCTTATAATACCTCAGGAGCTAATGAAACTATTTTAGTAAAGTTTTTTTTCAATTCCCGGGCAATCGCACCAAAAACTCTAGTTCCTTTTGGATTTCCTTTTTCATTAATGATAACTGCAGCATTGTCATCATATCGTATTATCATACCGTTGTCGCGTTTGAGTTCTTTACAGGTACGTACAATTACAGCTCTGATCACTTCTGATCTTTCTAAGTGCTTACTTGGTTTTGCTTTTTTGACCACAGCAACAATAACGTCACCAATACGAGCATATCGACGATTGTTAACTCCTATGATTCGAATACACATCAATTTTCGAGCCCCGCTGTTGTCTGCTACATTCAAATAGGTTTGAGGTTGAATCATATCTTCTTTTTATCTGTTCTTTCAATAACTGCAAACAACCAAAGGGCGAAAAAGAAAAAGAAATATTGTTTGTCCAAAATAAAAAGTAATAAAGAATCTCCGGTTGTTTTTATCCCCAAGATCCGTTTCCTTTGGTTCTACATTCCTATCCTGAAATAATGAATTGAGTTCGTATAGGCATTTTAGATGCCGCTATCGAGATAGCCTTTCGGGCTATATTTTCTGCTACTCCGCTTATTTCATAAAGTATTCGACCTGGTTTGACAACAGCTACCCAATAATGGGAGGATCCTTTCCCCGAACCCATGCGGGTTTCCGCAGATTTTATTGTACGCGGTTTGTCTGGAAATATGCGTACCCATATTTTTCCACCGCGACGTGCATTTCGCGTCATTGCTCGCCGCCCCGCTTCTATTTGTCTAGGCGTGATCCAAGCAGGTTCAAGTGCCTGAAGAGCATATCTTCCGAAACAAATACGATTTCCCCGATAAGATAATCCCTTCATTCTTCCTCTATGTTGTTTACAGAATCTGGTTCTTTTGGGGTTATAGTTGATGGTTTTTTCTTAATTCCATCTCTATTACAGAACCGGACATGAGAGTTTCTTCTCATCCGGCTCCTCGCGAATGAAAAAATTTCAAATGAATTGAATAATAATCTTTAATTAAGATATACATGTAATAATACACAAAATCAATGGATTCCTTGATATTCATAAGATTCTTTTCTATTCATAAGATTCTTTTCTATTCATCCAATTTATTAGATATTTTTCTATTTGTATTTCTAAGTTAATTTCTAATTAATTTTTTATATAGTTTGTATTTATTTTTTTGTATAGATATATTTTATTAGCTTGCATTGCTAAAATAAAATTGGAGCCATCTAATAAAAAAGGAATTATCGCGGGCGAATATTTACTCTTTCAATATCTATTTCAGTTTTCTAGGATTAGTTTATCACTTTTCAGAATAGATGAGTTGGTCTCTGGTTCGTTCCGCCATCCTTCCCAATGAATCATTAGGATTCATTTTCAATTGAATCTTCTGTATTCACGGATTCCATCGTTCCCATCGCTTCTTGATTAAGGGTTAGGTATAAATTCGACAATGGAGCTCTTAATGAACTTTGTTCTTGAGCCAACCTTCTTAGTCTTTATTGGCTTGAGGCTCTTACTTCTTTCTTTTTTCTATGAATAAATTCATATTCAGATAATTATGTGTGAATCTGTATTCATGCTTTATTACATTGTCTTTTATTATATGATATGACCTTACATAGTGGAATCTTATATCATTTCTATTCATTTTTTTCTTTCTTTCGCCTTTCCTTTTATCTGCATCCCCTTCCTTTAATGTATATTTTTCTTTTTTTTTTTTTACAACTCTTTCGATTTCTTGTTTATGCAAAAAAAAAAATTCAGTTGCTGCAATGATAGGACCAAAAGATCATATCTTGACTGCTTCTTTGGATCCAGATAATGTGATGCGATGAGTTGGTTATTAGTTCCATAGTCATTAGTGCATACTTGATACTATGGGCTCTTACCTTTTTTTTCGCCTTAATTCTAACAAAAACCAACGAGTCACACACTAAGCATAGCAATTCTATCAAAAGGTCAATCGAATTTTTATTAAACCTTATAGAATTTGAAATGAGAATTGTTTTGATGGAAATTTTATGGAAAAAGGTTGTCATTCTTTGTTCTATCGTTAAATCAAAACAGAAAGACAAGTAAAGGCTTCTTATTTCTCGTCTATAAATATCCAAATTTTGATACAGAATATCCCATAGATAGTTCGAATCGGATAGGTGCAATAATCAATTTTCGCGCGAATGGTTTGTAGGGGAACCCTACCCTCTCTTATCCATGCAACACGTGCAATGTCTTTTCCACCGAGACGGCCTGCGATTTGTATTTTTATTCCTTTTATCTCAGCTTGTTCGGCTAATTCAATAGCCCTTTTCATTGCTTTTCGAAAGTGTACCCTATTTCTTAATTGTACGGTTATAAATTCTGCAAGAAGATTTGCATGTCTATAAGGTTTTTCAATTCTTGTAATAGCAATGTTCAGTTTTCGCTTCACACAATTCAATTCTTTTTTTAGATTTCTTTTGAGGTCTTTGATCCCTTGTGATCTCTTTTCTATTAATAACTTGGGCAATCCCATATGGATGATAACTTGTATCAGATCGATTCTTTTTTGAATTTCGATACGTGCAATTCCTTCTACATCTGAGGATGTTCTTCTCTTTTTTTGTACATAATTTTTTTGTACATAATTAAAGATAAAATTCCGTATTTTTTTATCTTCTTGTAGACCTTCTGAATAATTTTTGGGTTGTGCAAACCAAAGGGAATAATGATCTTGGGTTGTACCAAGTCTGAAACTAAGTGGGTTTGTTTTTCGTGCCATCTTACCTAATCTTTATTTCCCCGTCCGTTATTAGTCTAAGTATCTCGTTATTTTTTCTCAAACTTTCATAAGTCACAGTAGCCTGTTGTATATCTTTTTCATAAAGAGTCCGTTTTTTTTTCCTAGATTCTTTCATGAAGAATATATGTTGTAATACAATAGTTATGTGACAAGTAGGTCTTTTTATAATATCACTACGTCCTTGAGCTCGGGGTTTTGATTTTTTTCTCATAGGTCCTTTGTTAACTTGTACTTTCTTAATAAATAACTCTGTTGTGTGGAAACCTTTTTTGTACTCAGCATTTGCTGCTGCAGAATTAAGCAATTTCCAGATGGGATAACATGCTCTATAGGGCATGAATCCTAATATCATGGATGCTTCGTCGTAGGAACGTCCACGGATCTGATTAACTACTCTTTGTGCTTTGTGAGCAGACATTGGCATATATCGACCAAAAGCATATGTTCCCCTTTTTCTATTAAGTTCACTGTTTTCATCGTTTTCTTTTTGCCTAAACTTTTTTATGTTTATGATTTTCATTCAAGTTTACCTCCTATTAATGAACAATAAAGATCTGTATTAATTATATAAAAAAAAAATTGAACGGTTAACGGCGACGAGATTTTCTATCGTTTTTTTGAGATTTTCTATCGTTTTTTTGAGATTTTCTATCGTTTTTTTGAGATTTTCTATCGTTTTTTTGAGATTTTCTATCGTTTTTTTGAGATTTTTTATCCTTTTTTTCGTGTTCGTGGAAATTAAAAGTCGGTGCAAATTCTCCCAATTTATGACCTGTCATACGAGGCGTTATGTAAATGGGCAAGTGTTCCCTTCCATTATGGACAGCAATTGTGTGGCCAATCATTTTGGGTATAATAGTGGATGCCCGAGACCAAGTTACAATTATTTCTTTTTTCCTCTTTTTGTTAAGCTTATCAATTTTTCTTAATAAATGATTCGCTACAAAAGCATTTAGATTTAGTGAACGTGTCATAGTTAATTACTCCTATTTTTTTTTGTAACAAGAAACAAATTCGATTTTCTTTCCTATTTACTTTTACTATGTCGACGAATAATCAAATTATCACTATATTTATTCCTTTTTCGACTTCTTCTTCCAAGTGCAGGATAACCCCAAGGGGTTGTGGGGTTTTTTCTACCAATTGGGGCCCTCCCTTCACCACCCCCATGGGGATGGTCTACAGGATTCATAACTACTCCTCTTACTACAGGACGCTTACCTAGCCAACGCTTAGATCCGGCTTTACCCAAACTTTTATGCTTAACTCCAACATTCCCCACTTGTCCGACTGTTGCTGAGCAGTTTTTGGATATAAAACGGACCTCCCCAGAAGGTAATTTTAATGTGGCCGATTTCCCCTCTTTTGCAATCAGTTTTGCTACAGTACCCGCTGCTCTAGCTAATTGTCCACCCTTTCCAAGTGTGATTTCTATGTTATGTATGGCTATGCCTAAGGGCATATTGGTCAAAGGTAGGGCATTCCCCATTTTGATAGGAACTTTTGTACCAGAAAAAATGGTATCTCCAATTATAGCCCCTCTGGGATGTAAAATATATCTCTTTTCACCATCCCCATAGTGTATGAGACAAATGTATGCATTTCGATTAGGATCGTATTCTATGGTTACGATTCTACCATATACGTCTTTTTCATTCCGTCGAAAATCTATTTTACGGTATCGACGCTTATGACCTCCCCCTCTATGCCTTGCGGTAATGATTCCTCTGGCATTACGGCCTTTACCACAACGACGCTGTCCATGGATCAATTTATTTCGTGGATTGGATTTCACTTGATTGTCTACGGTTCCTTTGCGTGTGCTCGGGGTAGAAGTTTTGTATAAATGTATGGCCATGCTTGCTATTAAGTATTTTGATTTTAGTTTCTTTTCTTTATAACTTTTCTTTTTCTTCTTTCTAATTTCTAATGAGGTAGAATAGAATAACCCGATTGAAGCGTAATGATCAATGCATTGTATGTCCCATAATGGGTCCCATTCTTCTACCCTTTCTCGGGAGTCGATGACTATTCATAGCTATTACCTTGACACCAAAGAAGAGTTCGACCCAATGCTTTATTTCCGCCCTAGTTGATCCTGCAAGTTACAATTATTTCTTTTTCCGCCTTTGTGTTAATATTGGATTCCATCCATAAATAGATTTTCTTCCCTATGAGTTCGAGTCTCAATAAGAATGCTAGTTCTTACTGTTCATATAATTCCATATGAAAATGAAATAGATAAATAACGTAGATAAATATATCACACCAATTCCTGATGAGATTTCATTGATACAGAGTCAATTCCAATACACTTATTGGAGGGTCCCATTGGCGTGCATCCAGTAGGAATTGAACCTACGAATTCGCCAATTATGAGTTGGGCGCTTTAACCATTCAGCCATGGATGCTTAGCGGGGATCCTCGTACATGGTGAATAACCATGTTCCAATTGAAATGAAATACTTAGGATAAATGAATAAATACAAATTAGGAGTAATCAAACCAATGAGGAATCAAATTATATCAGACCAATCAGAAGGACCTGAATTCAAATTATGGATTTTCGAATGGAGAGAGATATTGAGAGAGATCAAAAATTCTCACTATGATTCATGGACCCAAATCAATTCATTGGGATCCTTGATTCACATTATTGTTAACCAAGAACGTTTTCTAAAACTCTTTGACCCCCGAATTTGGAGTATCCTACTTTCACGCAATATCAAGGGTGTAGCACTCTTTTTTGTAGTAGTGTTCTTTATATGTAGAATTCACAATCGAAATATGGTCGAAAGAAAAAATCTCTATTTGAGAGGGCTTCTTCCTATACCTATGAATTCCGTTGGACCCAGAAATGATACATTGGAAAAATCCTTTTGGTCTTCCAATATGATGGTTAACCTCCTCTTCCTTCCAAAAGGAAAAAAGATTTCTGAGAGTTGTTTCCTGGATCCGAAAGAGAGTACTTGGTTTCTTCCAATAACTAAAAAGTGTATCATGCCTGAATCTAACTGGGGTTCGCGGTGGTGGAGGAACTGGATCGGAGAAAGGAGGGATTCCAGTTGTAAGATATCTAATGAAACCGTCGCTGGAATTGAGATCTCATTCAAAGAGAAAGATATCAAATATCTGGAGTTTCTCTTTGTATATTATCTGGATGATCCGATCCGCAAGGACCATGATT